CTGTACAGGAATAAGAATCGCCCCACTTTCCCTCTTTGAAAGAGCATAGCCCTGTAACCCCTAAAAAGAGGAAGAGAGTGTAATGCCATAAAATTTTAGATATCCTTTAGAATTCTGATTACTCTAAAGAAGCGCGAGCGCTGGGCTTTTCGTGATAAAAAAACTCTCCTAAACTCTCTTCTTCCGGGGATTCGGGTTAGTTGTTGACTTACAAAGAAAGGCAGATCGATTAAGATCTTTATATGGCATTCTAACTCTAACAATTAACGATCATAATCCTTTTATCAGGGTGCTCTTCACATTCATTCATCAGCCTGCTTCAAAATCCCTTTGCGTGCACCTTTCTACTAGTCTCACTTGAAATGAAGTTCTTCCCATTCCCCTTGGGGTAAATTCCTTGGAAAAGACGCTTGAGCAGCCAGCCTTCTTTCTTGCCCAGGTCTTGGGCTAGGCTAGGAGATCGGAAGCCTCAATTCAAGTCGAGCAGCAGCTTTTCTACACTCAAAGGGAACCCGGCATCCCATTAACTGAGACTTCCTATGCATAGCTGTAGCCTTTCGTCATACCAAAAGGCTACTTAGTGCCTCCACCAACCGGGAAGCAAGAGTATGAGTCAAAAAGCCCACATACACCTCCCAGAGAATATAAGTCTTTAATAGGGCTACAAGGGAGAGTGTGGTCAAAGGGCTGTGGGCGATCTTGGCCTTCGTCGGGAACAGATTGTGCCCATGATTGGGAAAGCTGCTGAGTTCGCTAGATCAATAAATTTTTAAAGTAAAAAGTCTCATGAGTCGCTGCGGGCTTATTACGAATTCCATTGTTAACACGAATCGGCCATTGTCTTTTCGGGTTCCCCCACCTAGGTGGGAAATTACTTACTTAGACTATAGCGACCCTAATAAGACATACCCACTTATCCTTAAACGAAAAAGAGGAGCACACCAACTCTATGAAGAATTCCTGGCCTTGTTACAACAATACGCTTAAAATACCCGATTAATGCTGAATTGGGGCAAATACTAAACCAAACGAGCTCTTTGCGCCCTACGATTGCAACTGTTATGCTTGTTGGGTGGTCCTACTCTTTCTTTGAGGAGTATGGGTCGATTTCGCTTGTTTCAAAGTGCACTGCACTGACTAGACAAACTAAACGGCACTAAAGCTTTAACCTACCTCATCCACCGCCCCTGACGAAATTAAGTAATTCCAGATCAAGTTCGGATCCGTGGAACTACCAAGGAAGAATTGGGCTTTACTGCGCCAATAGCCATCCTCCACTAGATACATCATTCAGAAATCGGGCAGTAGATCGGTGCGCGCAAACACATCTTCTCGGACAGAGGGACCTGAAAGAAAGACTTCTACAGGCTTTCTTTTGCCCTTCTTTACCGCTTGGAACTAGATGTAATCGAACTTACACTTTATGAAGGCAACCCAAAGAATAGACAGGTAGGACCCTATTCGCGCGCCTATGGACCAATGTAACCCAACCAGTAACTAGTGCCCCCAATGGACCTCTCCTATGTAACTCCAACTGAAAAGGGAGACTGAATATAAATAGAATATTATGGGCTTGATTGATCATACTTGATGACTGATTGATGGATACCTTTGTTATATAGTTCCGATGAACCCCACGGATGTCGTCTATAGGGGCTACCTGAAGCTATTCTCCGATCGGTACCTATACCCACTATTCATGAACATAGTCGATGTTAAGGTTACTATAGATGGAAATGCTTCCACCTCAGCCCTTCTTCCCTTAAGGAAGAATAATTACATTTGCTTCCCCGAAAGCCTAAAAACAAGAGTTCCAGGAGGCTCAGTAAACCCTATTTGCTATAGTTTTTAAAGGCCTGAAGGATATATAAAAAGGGAATAAAATTCTTTCCTTTATCAAGGAAGCCAGACCTAATCGCTCTCACGCTTCTAAGTCTTTCTGGCTTGCTTTGGCTTGTCGGATAAGACCGGGTGCTATTAACCCTCTTTATTACAGGTGATAAATTACCTTACCTTTTCATTAGTAAGGAAACTTCGAGCTCATATAAGAATTCCTCCTTCTTACCGTAGAATCTTTCTATCTCAATCTCATCTTTCTCTTTATAAGCGCTGTGCTCCGAATCCATTTTGCCGATTCACGTACGTCTAAATGAGTTCCCCAGAGGACAGGATCATGATGACCTCTGGCTCTTTGAGCAAGTCCAAGAGCCGCAGACGGAAAGCAAGGAAATGTCACCTACAGAAGGAGGAAAGAACTTCGAAGAAAGACTAGTCCAACTCTTAGATGGACAGATGTCGACACTTGAGTCAAAGTCTTCAACCGACAGTACAAAAAGAACTAATGTCCCCATTGTTATGATCGGAAACAATATAAAAAAATGTATAAGGAAGAGAGGGCCACTACAATCAATGTTTATCAGACTACTCTTTCAAAGTCAACTGCAACAACTACAACTAAAAGAAGAGCAAATAATTTACCGGGGGGATGCATTAAACGGAGAATATGTCGAATTTAAAATGCAGGATAAGATGAAATTTATAACTATAACACAACCAGGCTCGAAGTAATATCACCAGAATATAAGATATTGTAGGGGCGGAAAAAACAAAAGCAATTGAAAGAAAAAAAATTATATTAGCGAAAGACGGTGTCTTCTTTTTTGCAACAGCCGATTCGTTCACTGCCTTTACGCCCACTCCCACTCAACTACTATTAGACCTCTTTTGGGCATCCGCTTAAACCAACTCTGCTGGCCTGAAGCCTATTTGTCCAATCATTCCCTTCCGAACAGCTTGGCTTGCATTTGATGCTTCTAAAGGGGGGATGAATGTCTTATCTTATAAAAATATTTTGCATCAGTCTTTTTTGTCCCAATCCCTCAACAGCTCCTTCTCTTGCAGCCTATTCTCTAGAAGTAGCAGCTCCCTATGGGCATTCGATACATCCACCGCCACTTCTTCTTAGACCGTTCGTGCCCCATAGCCAATGGCTCACTTCCTTTAAGATGCCTATGGTACTTAGATACTTTCAAACCCCTCGTCACTTACTAGTGAGCCGGAAAGCTTAGGGACGCCTCTCGTTCCTCTTCTCCCATTTGACAACCGTATCTCAGAATGTTCGGATGATTCTCTGGAACTAATATATGCTTTCTTTTTTTTAAAGAATGGGGATATATCGTTGGGAAAAAGCAGAAGAAAAGGATTTAACGGGCAGAAGAAGGGAAGTTCGGAAAAGCCTAGCAGACGGGACTATCAACTCCTTTCTATTACGATCTCGGCACCTTCCTTACCCCCTACGAAAAATTAACCCCTATTTTGAAGAGGAAAGCTCCCAGGTTCCGCATCTTAAAAAAGTGCATGACCAGATTGGAAGAATTCGCAATGGGCCAACTCACCCAGCCATGATGCGCATGACAGAAGAGAGCGAGCACAAAATGGAGTTTCCATCTTGGATGAGGCTCACGTCCGGAAAGAATCTTTTTCAGGGCTTTCTCCCCTATGTTGAACTTTCTCTATATTACCTTATTTTGGAATGCACTGGAATTTTCTGGTAGACTTGGACATGTTCCATGGCGCGAAGTCTCTTCTCATCTAATAGCTCTAATTGCGGGGATATCTAAAAAAGATGCTCCCCCTCTCATCCACATCAAAATCTTTGTCAAGCTGGGCCCTGATGAGGGATGGGAGTGGCTGAATACGTCTGCCCGTACGCAAGTAAGCAACTGGCCAACAATTGTATCGAGCTACAGGCCCTTCTCATAAGATGTTGTAAGCTACGGGCCATAAAATGTCCGACGAAGCTTAAAGCAGACATAAAGAGCTAACTAAGAAGGGGGCCAACAAGCCCCTTTAAAGCAAATGCCTGTGAGAAGCCTTAGAAGTTACAGGACATAGAAGCAGGCCTAAGCAGCACCTAAGAAGCTGGTCAAGAAGTGGATTGAATCTTTTCCAGTCTAGAGACTGGCGGATTACCCTCGAAAGAAAGGATTCAAATCTTCCTTCTGCTTTGAACAAGATAAGTGGACAGATGAGTTGAATAATACAGGGACAGATAAGCTAGGCGAGGTTCCCCTTTGATATCTCCCAACCTAAGGGTTTATTCAGAGGTGGGTCTTTCAACCGCCTACTCTTCGATGAAGGGTGCACTACAAGACCATCGGTACTAAAAAGATAAAATGGGGGGGTTTCGTTGATATTGAGTCGACTATAAACTACTCATCTTGCTTGGAACCGTCGTTGTGTATGGGAAAGAGGGGTTCTACCTATGCTTGGAAAAGGGTGAATGGTCCCAAAAGGGACGGGATAAAACCCACAAGAAAGAACGGGGGGTCATCCACTCCGTCGCTGGGTAGTCAACTTTATCCGTGACTCTGAGTACAATATTTCCGGGATCAAGAAACTCGCAAACAAATATGCTCGGCTGGACTCTTTTATCGTATACCCGGAAAATAAAATTGCGGTACAACTCAGCTTGCTGCAAAGCCTTTCTTTCTCGTCCAAACACTCCAGATCTGCACTTCCCTTTTCTCCATAGGGCCGAAGCTACTAATAAGGGCTTTTTTTTAGAGAGAGCGTAAGGGGCGATCTATATTGCTTGCCACAGCTCTATTCCCGACTCTAAATCCATAAAGGACTTTAAGAGAGGATGAACATTCCCATTCTATAGGTGGCACTGCCCCTATTAGAGAAGGGTGAGGGCCTACTGATTCTCTGCTAGCACTGTTAATTACCTTAGACCTACGCAGCAGGAACGATATGGAGCACCTACTCTACTGGTCGTCTGCTCTCTCGAGGTCGTCCTTCTCTAGGTACAAAAAGGACATTACGGGATATCTAAAAAATTAGATGTACTTCTTAAAGTGTGGGACACATCTCATGTTTGCCGAATCGAAAAACAATCGCCTTTGCATCCTCACAGCGGCTATGATCAGATCCCAGTGTTGGTTCACTTTGGACTTTATCCTCCACCAAATCTTCTGATCTCCTGTTCTCAATTATGT